CGGTCGATTCGCAAAACGTGTGTTCTTTCGGGTTTGAGCTATTCAAAGTCTATCTAGTCCCTTCCTGTCTTTTATTGGTGCCATAGGCTACTGGTCGTACTGCCTCGACGGCTGTTCCTTACAAGTCTATTTCCGTTCTATCTAAATTTGGATAGATCGACGCTCTATTGGAAGTCGTTCGTTCGTACTGCCCGAGATGTATATCGATCAGCTATGGATGAAACTGATAGTGTAACTGCCAAATCATCCAAGTAAGGAAATCGATAAGCACGAAGATTTCTCTCAAAGACGAGAATATCATTCAGTCTTGAGAAATGCATATTGTCGTTTTAAGATCTGGATTGTGACAGAAGTCGTCGGCACGGACCTTTCCAGATCCAGGCAGAAAGATTTCCTCTGCTAACGGCTCTGGTTGAGAGTCTCCCTCCTTTTCAGTCCGATGCGTTTGAGCAGTAGTCGTTCCCATCCTCTTGATTTCCGAGTCTCGTGAAAGAAATCCAATGCGAAAAAGACAGCAACGACCTTCTGATAGTTAGGAAAAAAAGGCAATCCATGTTCCGCCCTTCCTCTTTCGCTTGTTTTGGCTGTGAGTTCTTCTATTGAATCTGTTTCATTTTTCATGTGTTTGAATGTATTAACTGATTAGTACATGTGCATGAGTGACACGAGTTAATACAGGAAAAGAAAAAGCTGTACCAGTCTTGACATGTGTTAGTGCACGAAAAGCCTAAGCCACGTCCAATCTTGTTGAATTTCTTTTCAAGGTTTAAAAAAAGCTAATCCAGGTTCCTTTTGGTTGGGGTCTGTCAAATAGAAACTTGTTGAGATGGGACAGGTCAGTTTGAACTTTCTTTGAACCAGCAAATTTGCAATTTTTTGATTCTTCATACTGGCATGCCTGACTTGAATTATGCTTAATTAGCACTCATCGAGTTTGAGCTTTCTTGAAGTTTCAATATGTGCAGTTCAGGCTTGAGACTGACAAGAGTCAACGTGAACGTGTTACTGCCCCCGCGGGTCGACATGAGCTTCTCTTTGCTAGTTCAAGTCGACTGGAGCCGGCCAATGGCTAGAACAAGTCAGTTCAAGCTGCTTCGCACTACCGTTGCTAACGGATTCAAGTTGTCTGCAGTCGACACAAGCTTGCCGCTGCTGCCGCAAATCAACTCAAGCTCCTCGTTCCATCATGAAAGAGTAAAGCCCCAAAATGGGTACACAGCTAAACATGAGAGCAAGCAGACTATTATACGTGTAACTAAGCCTTCAAAATGGGGGTGTGCATGTAACTTAGCCGTCATAGAGCGGGTTCGCTTGTAAATAGGCCCAGACCAGCGCCTCTTTGTTCTACATGGCATCTCGATTCTTCACTACACCCAATCTGTATCGACTCCCATTAATTACACCTTTTCTAGGTTACGAGTGTGGAAAGAGACTTCTTTCTTTTCATATTATATAGAATAGTCTTCTCTTCGTGCGTTTCCGGCTTTTTGCCTTCAGCACGCCATGGAAGCGGTGCCCCTAAAAGAACCGAGTTGAGGAGTCATTCCCTAACCCTAAAGCTTAATTGCTTCAAAGACTAGGATCAGGTTTCCTCTACTATAACTCATTGTTCTCCGAACTCGCCAAAGGCCCTGGGTTCGAATCCACTTCAGGATTTGAAGTCCTGTCTCAGTTCATGCTCGTCTAAGAGGCTGGTCGCCCTACAGTTCTTTTTGTTTGGCAGCTAGTTGAAATGTAAGCTCTCTTGCTTTCTCCTCTGGAGATTCATATAGTTCCTCTCAATTCAATTCTTTACCGTTCGTACCTTCCTTCAACTCTTTTCAGCCCAGTGGAGTGAAAAAGCTAGGAAAAGAAAAGGAGACTAAAGCGAGGAAGTAGACCTAGTTCCGTTTTCTACTTTATTTAGCCCCCTCAGTGGAGAGAACCTTACCCGGTATTTGAAAAAGCCAAGCATGAAGCCGAGAATTAGCTCTTTCATTGATGATGGTCGACGTAATAGCTCCTTTCTCTAACCAAGTAGACAGGAAAGGAAGAGTATGCACATTGGTACTCAAGGATGTCCTTAGAAAACCCTCTTTGCCAGTCAGTCTAGTTTCTCATGTAGGTGGGTATTCAACTCTTTCACTCCCCCTTTCTTCCTAGTGAGATCTTTTGACCGGGTTGAAAGTTACCTTTCTCCTTTTAGTCAGCCTTTCCCTATTTTACTCCTCTATTTAGTAAGCCTTCCCCTGGGATTTAGTTAGCAAAGTCTGTGAGCCCGGAAGCCTAAACCACTCTCTTCGGCACATTTTCCCAGCTCTACAAGCTACTCTTTCTTCTCTCTTGGGCTCTTTGACAGTAGCAATGCGAACAGTTAACTAGCAGAAAGGACGTGTCGGGCTAAATAAAGGATGAACTTTGGAAATACCTCTACCAGCCAACTAGGTAGAACTTATAGGCTTGTAGCATACTACACGTTTTACCCTATTTTTTGTAAAAGAGCTTCATATGCAACAATACCGGAGTACGGTACAGAGGGCAAAGAGACTGAACCTTCATATAGGACTACTTTTGATCAGGACTGACTTTTTTCTAGCGAAGAGACACTTAGTTTAGAGGGTCTGGCTAGCCCTTTGTTAAGATAGGCGTACAGAATGATGAACGTATGGAGTTAGTTCGGTGGGTTGGTTGGGGAGTGATTTTGTACCTAAGATTGCAGATTTTGGGCTCACAAAGCTGTAGTTGAGAGGTTTCTTTCATTGCTCGGGCATGCCTTCTTTACTTAGGGTATTTCATACCAACGTCTTGCCTGGCTTATCACACCAATCTTCTTCTTCCCTTGACTACAACGAGAGGACAGGTGATGTAAAGCAAAGGATCAGGAAAGGAGAGTTTCAGAGGGTCGGAGTCCCACAAGCAAAGAAGGATTCGAAATATGACGTCGATGTGATCATAGTAGAATGGACGTTGAGAATGGGCCTTATGGTCTTTTCGCTCCGTTCTTCCTCAACATGGTCATTCTCTGCCGCATAGAGCGCACTCTCAGGTCCGTCTTTTGCTTGGGTGAAAAAGGACTTTCACTGTCGATCCTGCTACTAGATTAGGATACGTAACCATTCGTCTCTTCCTTACTCATAAGCTCAATCCCAGGGTAGGCTATGCGGACGACTGCTCGACTCATTCTTCAATGGCCAAAGTTGGGTAGGAAGAATCCTACACCGGAAAAAACCTTTTGAATCCAAGACCTGAAGAAAATGAATACGCACTAGACTCCGTCAAATAAACATATTGGGAGAGAAGAGAGCTCTGTTCATCCAAGCAATCGGAGACACTAGTTAATCTACAGAGTAGTAGCTCGGGGCGTTAAAAAAAAGATTTAAAAAGGTAAACTGGAATGTGCAGAATATCTAGTCGAGTTCGCAGATTTGACTGAACACAGATAAACTATAAACGAAAATAGAGAACTGGATGCGGTTAAGCATACCACTTCGGAAAAGTGGAAAGGCACGGTGTTAAACCATAGGCCTTTAACGGAACTCGATCACTTATTAGACCGATATATGAACGGCAACCTCTTTAGCTTTTCCACTCCCTCACCACACCAACCACTGTGTGATACTGAACACCCACACAATCTCGATTTTAAAGAGAGAGACTGCCATCGCCATCTCTTTGGACATGCATGTGTTAAGGATATAGTTTAGCTAGCCTACCTTCTGATGAGCCAGGAGCTCGGATGTCTAAGACGCAACGCGTACGAATCGCTACGCTATGTTTCTTTCTATATGATAATATGAAAAACCAAAGTAAGTCTTTGACCTTCCAGCCAGGACCACACTACACTTTTCAATCAAATAACCCCGCTTCGCACCTATGAGCAAATCACTGAAACACAGGGAGAAGTCTGGTTGTTCATCACAAGATACACATCTCAGACAGCCAGGACCAAGCACAACTATATAGCTTCTCAACTGCATCCCGCTTGCTGAACGAGCTTATCTCATCAGTAAGATCACCCAGTAAAAGCAAATGTAGCAGATCATCCCATTCTAGGCCGACAAGGAGAAACCCCTTTTTTTTCCAAATGTAAAACAACGAGGATGATCGTTTAATCCTAGAGATGGGACCCGGCCATTACTATCGGTCTGCCTTTAAAAAGGAAAGTAGCTTTGGCCTTCGAAAGAGCTTATCAAAAAAGATTTTTTCAGTCGAGTCAGTGAAGAGAGCAATGAACGCCAAAATAAATTTCCATGGCTCCCGACCTGCAATTGATATAAGCATTAGCAGTATTTGAAAATGGTCTACCAAAAAGAATAGGTGGCTGCTTCCCCTTATGCACCACCCCCATGTCAAAGTATCAAAACAGATGCTTCTAGAAATTGGTACAGCTGAAATTTCTCGCACCACCTCATCAGGGAGAAAAAAAGCTAATAAACTAAGATGCCAATCCCTATTAGGAATGAGATAGTGGGAGAGAGACAAACCTTCCAACAGCTCTGACATGTTCATAGGAATAGGCCTTCTATTCAATGCAGTCCCACCGAGCCAAGGGTCTTATAACAATCGCACCGAATTACCATCTCCAATCCGCCACTGGAAGTTCTCTTTAATAGAATGACTGGCTTTACATATCTCCTTATTAATAGGAAATGAATGGGCAGCAACATAGAACCCATCCCAAGAACCCTCAAACCAGTATTTACCCCGGAGAACACGGCTCCACAACGTATTTAGTAGCGGATCCACTTTTCCTTATCTGTTAACGAGACTATACCTTTCCTCTGCCTATGAGCTAGCTAAAGATCCATCGTTATCCTTTCCAGCAATGGAGGCGGAATCAATGGTCATGTCAGGTTTCAGATTCAAAGAGAGATGTCAAGCAAGCGCCGAATCTGAGTACTCAACTTGCCCGACCCGCCTCTTCCACTAGACCTCGTCTTTCAAAGAGCAGCAGCCCTGCAAGCCTAATAGAACCTTGTTTCCTGGGCCAAGTCAGCCTATAAGTAAGTAAGTAGGGCTGAAGACAATTTGTTTGTTAGTTTTTCAATCTTCTTCCTTCTATGCTTAGAGTAAGTGGAAATGACCTCCTTGATCAGCAAGTAAGCGAGCGGTAGTTCAGTCTCCGACAAGTGAGGCCGAACTAGCCCCTGGATCAGCTCTCATAGTGGGGGAATCAGAGTCAAGTTAGGCGCAAAAGAGGGGGTTGACATCATTCGTCGTGATTGGATCAATCAGACTCCCCCACAGGAAATGCCAAGGGGCGCCCTTTATCATCGCCCATTTCTTCCTCATCTGCTGCTGCCTTAAGTGCGTAAAGTAGGCTCAGCTTCTTTGGTTTCTAAATATCTTGTAGTAGCCGAAGGTAGTCCAGTCCGCTTGTTAGATTGAATTGAATCTTATATAACCTACGTAGCTAAAGAGAAAATCATAATAGTCTAAGTGGACCTCTCAAAGGTATAAATAAGTATACATTAGTCTTACTGGTTCGGTCTTTTTCTTTTTTTGTTATGATGCCCACATTTCATACTTCTCAATTCTTATTTATTCAAGGGTTCGTATGTACTGAGTGACTCTAGGTCTATTCAGATGCAGCTTCAAGAGAGCTTTATTCGGCCTTTGTATGACCGTCTTCCCTTCCTGTCTATCTCCTTCGGTCAGGTAGTTCTGCTTCCGATGCCGGAGGAGCTGGGTGGGATAGAAAGGTAGTTTCTGAGTTCGAGATGTCTGAGCTTGGAGGTTCCGCTTCTCTAATGTGATAATAAAGCAACAAGCAACGTCGCTCCCGTGCGCTCATCCCTTGCTTGTTCTTGAGCGCTAGTCATTCATCCGGGTTCTTGGGATATCTTGATTCTCTTTATGATGATGTAAGGGTCGGCAACAATGAATAAGGAATAGATCGGAAGTTCGCGCCAATCGATCTTCTGTAGGAGTAGGAGGTAGCGCGAATCCCCTCTTTCTTCGTTTAGAAGAGTGCTGGACCTCCACAACGTCAAACCATAGAACACAGCTCCTTTCGGTCGAACCCTAGGAAAGACGACTTTACCTTTTTCGTAGATAGTCTGAGTTCGAGCTACTGTAGTCTCCCCCGTTGACCTTCTTTTTTAGATAGAATCCTCAATGAGTGGAAAGGACTCCCAGACTAGCTCCGCAGTACGAGCCCCATACGGAGCCGCGCCCTTGTGATATGATAAGAAGAAAAGGGGCCAGGCCGCCCTCTTTTCTTTTCCGCACCAAGCCTTCTCTTCTTGTAAAATCGGGTGTATAGCTCAGTTGGTAGAGCATTGGGCTTTTAACCTAATGGTCGCAGGTTCAAGTCCTGCTATACCCAAAAAAAACCACTCTTGTATTCGTAAGGATGCATAGTAGCCTTCAAAGAGCACTCTTTGGCCTTGAGACTCGCCCCTTTCTCATCAACATCTCGACTTCGCTCGTTGTTTGAGGTAAGTATAAAGGAGATCAGACTGGCTCGGTACGAGTCAATCGACAAAAGCGAGAAACGAGGTTGTTCGACAAGGCTACGGTCTAACTTTTTCTTCCTAGCGGAGTTCAATACGAAAATAAAGGCGCTCCGCGTTGGGAATGGCGTACATAGTACGGGTGGCTGGTATAACTGATCAGGGTTGTTCTGAAAGCAAGTCAATTGGTGCTTTGGAAAGTGAGTGCCAGAGGCTAGTCACTGCTTGGTTTACAGAAGGGAAGGAAGAAAGAGATACCGAAGCAGATTCAGTATAGAAAAGAAGAAATTGATACCATTCATTCCAGCTTATTTGATACCCACTTCAAGTTTCTATCAAACCATGTCTTTTTCTTCGAACGTCAATCTCGTAGGAATTTCGATTGGAAGTGTGGTATTGAAGGGCGAAGCCTTTACTCTTTGACTTGTTTCTTTTCATATAACATAGTATTGACTGCGCACTTCGAAAGATGATGGTGTATTCTGAGGATCAGTCCGTTTTTTATTGAATTCGCAAATTGATAGATCTGGATGATTCAAAGAATGATTCTTCCCTGGGCCCGGTACCATTATTTAAATTGGAGCTTTTCAATTCCATTTTGGAGATTGAGGGGACCGCTCGTAACGATTTTTTTCTTTTTATGGGGGCAAGAAAAGGATTTGACTCTTGAAGATATCAACTGCTCCATACATTCAAAAACATTTTTGGTACTTTCTATGAGAATGGATAAATAGAAATGGGTACATTCCTCTTTCTCTTTCCTGGCCTAACTACCCATAAAAAAGAAGAGAGAGAGCTGTAAGAGCGGTAAAAGCAAGCTCGGTGGCCCGGTTCACTACAGGTTGATGTATCCTTTTGAAAGAAAAGTAAATTCGCTATGCTATAAGGTACCAATTCATCAAGGTATAAAACCACATCTACAGTGGGAGTCCCTATCTACTTTCGATTCCCTTCTTACTGGCTTTGCCAATACATCATACTGATTTGACGCTTCCTTACGCTTTCTTTCAAGCATTGCTTCCAGGACAACGGAGAGTATTCCAAGATAAAGAACCAGAACTGAGGT